CGATATAGTTTTATACAAACCTTAATCTATTATTTTTTTTTATTTCCTTAATTAATTTGATTTCGTTTGATTAGAGTGAAACTCCTTAAAAACCCCCGCTTTCTTTAAAATATCCTGAACCGTTTCTGTAGGTTGAGCACCTTTCTCAAGGAAATATAGAATAGCAGGAACATTTAAATAAGTTTGATTCTTTATCGGATCATAAAAACCCACTTTCCGAAGATCTCGTCCTTCTCTTCTGGACCTACCATCAATTGCAACGATTCGATAGACGGCTCATTGGGATAGATGTAAAAAAGTAACCCCCCCTCGAAACGTATAGGAAGTTTTATCCTCGTACGGCTCATTCAAAATAATTTTTAGTTCTACTTAATGTATAGAATCACAAATGGGTCTATAAAAAAATGGTTGAAATCCCCCCTTTTTTTTTACTTCCTTAAAAAAAAATCATTTGTACTCATAACTCAAGTTAGATAACTCTCCAGTGGCTTAAAGGAAAATATTTAAGCATTTCATTTATTGAGTGGTCTTGAAACCTCTCTTTTTTGTTTCTTTTATTTCAAATCTATTTGCATTTTTATTATGGTACAATTATGGAAACAATGGAAAAGATCTTTTCTTGTTTTGGGATCCTTTAATCTTTGTTTTAAATCATTGGGTTTAGACATAACTTCGGTGATTCTTAATCCTTTCAAAATGGCAGCAACATACCTTTTTTTGCGATTTATTTCTAATAAAGAATCATAGAAAGGGTTGATTCTCATATAATAAACTTTATATGAAAAGAATTTTTTCAATTCCAACAAATTTTATTTTAGATTGAAAACGCGAAACCCTTTCAATTTCTCTATCAACGATATACTTAACGAAGTTCTTCCAATTTATTGATTGGCATTAACCATAGACCTTTGCCCCTGAGAAATGAATCAAAAATTTCTACTCGAGCTCCATCATCGACTATTTCCATTACAACCCGATGGGTTTGTAGTGAAACAGAATAAATGATGTCGAGTCAAGAGCACCTTCATTCTTATATAAAATGGTGGATGTAAAAATCCACAATGGATCATGTCTTTCAAGTCGCACGTTGCTTTCTACCACATCGTTTCAAACGAAGTTTTACCATAACATTTCTCTAATTTGGAACCGGTATGGAATTGATTCAATTATGGAATCGTGAATAATCATTGGTTCATTCGCTACATAGTACTCTATCACTTTTCTTCTAGATAGATGGATAGAATAGATAGATGGATAGAAATTTTTCTGAAGAGGTTTTAGCACGAATTCAACGTAACTCCAATTTTATTTTTTTATTGTTATAGTATAAATACAAGATTTTTTTTATTATCAAAATTATTATATTCTAAAAATATAAATAAAAAAGAAAGAATTTCAATTTTTTGTTGTTTATTTTTATCAAATGAATAAAAAAGACTGATGGGAGGGAAGACTTGAGTCCTTATTTTTTCTATTCTTATTTTCTCAAATCGCTATAAAGAATAGTTCCTATCTTATAGATATTCTGTGTTAAATATGGTTTAGATATTGAAATTTGCCTTTTTCAATTTAAGAAATCCTAAAATTTTTATTTCACAACGAAAAACGACTCTCACTGAAATAGAACATAGAGCAATAATAATATATACATATAGACTATGCATTTCCTAGTTTTATATACGTATTTTCATATTTTGTTTAACTTAATATTTCAGTAATATTTCGATAAATTCCCTGGGAATAAAAAAAAAAAAAAATAAGAATTGTATTCTATTCAATATTAGACCTTTAAACATAAATAGAAAGTTGTTCACAAGAATCTTATTCTAATCAAATTTAGATAATTTAGAATGGAATATGGTCTGGGACGGAAGGATTCGAACCTCCGAATACCGGGATCAAAACCCGTTGCCTTACCACTTGGCCACGCCCCATTAAAATTTCTATTCGACACTAATAAAGAATAATGCTGGTATTAGTTGATAGTCAATTCTAATACAAATAAATATCGAATTTAGAAAATATATTCTTACTAGAATTTTTATATGTGTATATATAGAATAAAATGTAATTTATTGATCATTACATATAATTCAATTAAGATATTGTATGAAAGTAGAATTTCTTCTATTCCATTTGAGAATGGGAGGGTTTTTGGTTGGGTGAATTCAAAGACAAAGAAGGATTTTTTCTACCTTACTTTCTTCTTTTTGACTTCATATCAATAACTCAATCAAAATTCAATTATCTCCAAGAACAAAATGTCTGTTATGCTTAATATCTTTAGTTTGATCTGTATTAATTCGGCTCTTTATTCGAGTCATTTTGTCTTCGCCAAATTGCCGGAGGCCTATGCTTTTTTGAATCCGATTGTAGATGTTATGCCAGTCATACCTCTGTTTTTTTTTCTTTTAGCCTTTGTTTGGCAAGCTGCTGTAAGTTTTCGCTGAGATCTTGAATATTATATCCTATAAAATTCAGGATTTATTTCGAAAATTCT